CAGTAAATGAGAATTCACTGAAATGAAATCTTTGTGAGATCGTCAATAGTGTACCAAGGGTGTCTTTAGAGTATACCGAATCAGTATAGCTATCCTTCTTCTGACACAGCAACGCAATTTCACAATCAGTATCGAAATGGAGTGCTAGATAATTTATTTTTTTATTTTATTGTTGCTTGTCGATGTTATATCATTCAATAGAAAATTTATCAAATTCCTGTAGTAGTATAATAGTAGTATAAGGGTTCTCTTCATTATTGGCTTCGGATTAGAAACTGAAAATCAGATATAATGTGAATCCGACGGATTGCTTTCGAATAATTCACGAGGGAGATTATCATATTCCTTTCTAATTCAATTAGATGCGAAATCTATAAATATTCTTTCTTTTTGTAGTTGTAGAAGATGTTTTTTGTTGGAACCCCCCTTTTTTTCATTTTTAAGGAATTGATTAGTTGTCCAGTAACAAGTAAGACTAGTAGATAGTCTTCGATGAAAGAAAGAGAACAAGCAAGTAATCAAATAAGAATCAATATTCACGATGCAAGCATTGTTGTATTAGGCCCTTTGGGTCTTTCGTGACCTAATTAGAATTAGAAAGTCGGGGCTTTCTAATTTTAAATAAATATGTAAAGACAAAATGTATAACCGAGTTTCGCACGATTAGATTCTGAAAAACTCTTTTTCTTCTTATTTGAGATATTATGTGAATGAACCTACTACTGAATCTAATGAGTTCAAATTAAAGTAAAAAAAAGGAAAGTAATAAAGTAAGAGGCATTATACTATAAGGTCATTTTTGGTTCGAAAATACACAATATATTCGATACAATAATAAAAAAAAAGATAAAAAAAAAATAGAAATGATTTTCCAATTTTCAATTTTAAGCGATTCAAATTCATTTATTTTTTGAATGAAGTTATCCAACACAGTTTTTTATTATTTAAAATTATTTTATTATTTAAAATTATTTATTATTATTTATAATATTAATATAATTTATAATATTAATATAATATTAGTAATATTAATATAATATTAGTATAGTAATTATTAGTATAGATAGTAATTATTAGTATAGTAATATTTGTTTTTAAGAGTTGCACAATGAATCGAATCTGTTGATTCGGAATCACGGGATGAATAGATATCACAGATGATGAATTGATTTCTTACCTATGTCACTCTATTTTTTTATTACTATTTATAATGATAATAATTGCTGAATCAAAAACTTTCAATTGAACTTATTCTTTCAATTGGTATTTTTGTTTATCTCTTTCAAAACCAAAATTGAGATTTAGGGAAGTGCTTTATAAACATATGTATAAAAAAAAATAACATATTTCATTTAGCCTCTTTATGCCTACCATAACTAGTTATTTCGGTTTTCTACTAGCGGTTTTAACTATAACTTCAGCTCTATTTATCAGTTTGAACAAGATACGACTTATTTGAAATTAATTGAATGAATAATTCATAAAAAAAAAGAAATCTTTCTGTGGTATTCCATATATTCTATAGTTTCTTACCGTGTCAATTTCAAATTCTTGGTCATTAAGATTCATGTGCAATACGAATTAATATTTAAGAATAGATAGTACCTCTCCCTTTCTCCTTTCAAACAAATTGAAATGATTGAAGTTTTGCTATTTGGAATTGTCTTAGGTCTAATTCCTATTACTTTGGCTGGATTATTTGTAACTGCATATTTACAATACAGACGTGGTGATCAGTTGGACCTTTGATTAATTAATATCTGATTGGCCCCCTACTTGTTTTAAGTTTAATCCATAGGGGGTCACATTTAGATTACTGTTCAATTATTTCATTGTAATTTTCGACCTAAGAATAACAAGAATGGAATCACGCTCTGTAGGATTTGAACCTACGACATCGGGTTTTGGAGACCCACGTTCTACCGAACTGAACTAAGAGCGCTTTCTAAATATTTTGTAACCCTAATATATTTTTGCATGCATCTACTATTCTATTATTATTATATAGAATTATATAGAATATTGTAAAATGAAAGATTGATCATATTATGTATTGGATTATGGATACCCAATTTGAATCGATTTCAATTAATCCCTTGTTACTGCTCATAAGATAAGTAATAGGTAGGGATGACAGGATTTGAACCCGTGACATTTTGTACCCAAAACAAACGCGCTACCAAGCTGCGCTACATCCCTTTCCATTGGTCGACAGTGTCATTGTAGAGAATACCTGTATTGTTTTCCACATCTTTATTTTATCCATTCATATACAAAAATTATCTTGTCATTTATTTTTTTTTATCTCATATCATATAACTCTCATATCATATAACATATTATTAAGTATAATAAAAGACTTATATACGTAACGTATCTGCTGTAAAAAAAAAATGAATATAATATTTTTCGGGAATGTTGGGACATAAAAGGGTGTATTTTTTTTTTCTTTTTTTTTTTAAGAAAAGGAATAGCTACTGAATCGTTGTACATTTCCATTTGAATTAGGCATTCCGCGTACAAATACAAGTGATCATTAATTACATATATGTCTGATCATATATGTATTACAAATTACAATAAATAAGGAGGATTTAAAATGCGAGATCTAAAAACATATCTCTCCGTGGCACCGGTAGTAAGTACTTTATGGTTTGGGTCTTTAGCAGGTCTATTGATAGAGATTAATCGTTTATTCCCGGATGCGTTGATATTCTCCTTTTTTTAATTCTCCTTCTAGTTCTAGTTATTGACATGGGAGGGGGTGAAGAAGATTAGAGATATAATCAAATATCAGTGACTAATCCCTCCCCTTCCCTTCTTTGAATTTTCGAATTTATTAAATTATAATAAGTTCGAAAAGAGAAAGAATAAAAGTGGATTCAACTTCAGTAAAACTCGGAACTCGGACCGGGACTCTAAATTTCATTTAAATTAATAAGATAAGAGAATGAGAACGGAAATGGAAATTGATGGCTAGGTCAACAATATTATACAAAATACTTAAATGAAAAATGAAATACTTTACTGGGATTATAAATGTAGTTAGAAATTCTTCTATTACTTATTGAATTATATTACTATCTTGATTTCAACGAAATCTTTCAGAATTTGATTTCGAGTTAGCAACTTCTATTTTTTTTTTCGTTCCTTTCTTCTCTTTGGATCGGAAAATGGAATAGTTGGTTAAATAAAAAATCCAAAGGAGGTTCATGGCCAAGGGTAAAGATGTTCGAGTAACAGTTATTTTGGAATGTGCCAAATGTACTCGAAATGGTGCTAATAAGGAATCAATGAGGATTGGTATTTCCAGATATATTACTCAAAAGAATCGACATAATACGCCTAGTCGATTGGAATTGAGAAAATTCTGTCCCTTTTGTTACAAACATACAATTCATGGGGAGATAAAGAAATAGATCGAACTGATCCGATCGCCTGTATGTCACCCTTACAAGGAAGATTCAAAATGATATATATTATATATATATTCTATATAACATATATTTAAAGATAAACAACCCAAAATCCATCATCAAAATAGGATTTTTGGGATAAGGAATAAACAAATCATGGATAAACCCAAGCGACTCTATTTTAAATCCAAGCGATCTTTTCGTAGGCGTTTGCCCCCGATTGGATCGGGGGATCGAATTGATTATAGAAACATGAGTTTAATTAGTCGATTTATTAGTGAACAAGGAAAAATATTATCTAGACGGGTGAATCGATTAAACTTAAAACAACAACGATTAATTGCTAGTGCTATAAAGCAAGCTCGTATTTTATCTTTGTTACCTTTTCTTAATAATGAGAAACAATTTGAAAGAGATGAGTCGACCACTAGAACTACTGGTCTTAGAATCAAAAAGAAATAGGTTTATTCTTCACTTGAATCAAAATTCTAATACGAACTCAAAGGCGGATTGATGTTTTGTTCGAAAAATTCGCGAATCCAGATTTTGATTGTTGTATCATAAGAAAAAGATTGTTGTATCATAAGAAAAAAAAAGAATCAATCTTTTTTTATTGAACGTGTTGTTTGTTCATTTTGGCGACCTTATCATATTATCATATTGTATCATACTAATTTCTATTCTACCTTCCCGGAGTTAATTCTCCAGCGAACTCCATTTAAAATTTAAAACATTCCCATGAATTCCTTCCAATCTACTTATTTTATAATTTCATTGGAAATCATATAAAGACAATTTCTATTTAATATAGCTATTTGCGCAAGTATTTTACGATTAAGAAGCAACTGCCTCTTGTACAGATTGTGTATTAACTTATTATAACTATAGTATACACTATCGCCGCGAATTACTGCATTTATCCGAGTGATCCACAAACGACGAAAATCTCTCTTTTTCCTACCTCTATCCCGATAAGCCGAAAACAAAGCTCTTATTTTCTGTTGAGTAATAGTTCTAGTAAGTCTTGAATGAGCCCCTCGAAAACTTGATGCAAATAAACGAATTTTTGTTCTACGTCTTCGAGCTATATATCCTCGTTTAATTCTGGTCATTGAATAAATGAAACTTCGATGAATAACTAATTGATTTCCCTTCTTTCAGTTATTCCTTTTTCCTTTCCTAATTTTTGAATAACAAAACGGATTCGTCCAATGTATAAAATAAAAACTCCAATGGCTTTTGCTACTATAACCTTCCCGACCACGATTTTCTCTTTTTTTCTTCTAGGCATTTCACCTCGAAATACAAATAAGAAATTGTATGGATAGTGATACTAGATATTAAAAAAAGCATATTAAATAAAAACACAAAGTAGTAAATCTAAATGGATAAAAAAATCGTGGGTTCCATCGTTTCTATGGTTACTTTTTAAACGGCGAGGTCCCCTCTATACACCGGAGCCCCTTCTTTCATTTAATCAATGCTATTGTTAACTTGTACAGTTTACACTCTTTGGCTCTACCTATGAATTATCCAGTAATCAGTCTTTCACAACGAGATCTACCTATACAGTAACGATATTTAATTATGAAGATTAGCTGTGTAGCTGACCCTGTTAGTCCGTTGTTGCAAGAGTAAGGGCATAATCTTTTTGCCTTTTAATTTAAATAATATTTTCCCTGCTTAATGGATAACCATTTGCTACCAATGGGAAATTCTTTTTCATCTTAAATTGAAAATTGAGACGCTTGGATTTACGATTTACACCAATAGAAACCATAAGATTTGATAAACAATAGAAGGATATGATAGATCCTTTTTATATAGTAAATGGATTTCTTCCATTTTATCCTATTTATTGGTACTGATCATTGATACTGGAAAAATGGGTTCTTTTGTCCCAGTCCATGCTCTGAACGAGTCACACATACACCCTAGTACATGTTCCTCGTCGCTGAGGGCATCCCCCAAGGGCGGGGGATTTCGTGACATTTCTGATTGGCTGTCGTGTCTTTCTAATAAGTTGTTTAATAGTTGGCATGTTGACTCGTATACATAATGAATCGGTTTAGATCGATCCTAACCGGATGATTAGGAATTACTTCTATATTGATAATTCTATATTAATAGATTAATTAATATAATACTATATCAAACCCCGGTAGGTAAGAAGATAAGATTTTGAATTGCGTATTTTCGTGACATCCTTGTTATTTTTTATTCTACCGCTACAAGATCAACAATTCCATGAGCTTGGGCTTCTGTTGCTGACATAAAAACATCTCTTTCCATGTCTTCGGATACAACCCATAAAGGTTTGCCCGTTCTTTGTACATAAACCCTTGTGATGGTTTCGCGTAACTTCAGCAGTTCTTCCGCTTCCTGGATAAATTCTCCCGTTTGTGCCTCATAAAAAGAACTAGCAGGTTGATGGATCATTACCCTGATTATATAACATAAAAAATGGTTCTTCTATCTCGAAGATAAATCAAAGAGAACAAATCAAATAAAGAATAATAAATACTACGAAAAACAAGATAGAATTGAACAACCGTACAGGCATCGTTATCTTTTGCGCATTGCATACGGCTCTACAATGGAATTCACTTTTCCTTCCCATCGAAGAAACAGAAAATATAGGGTCTATCATACTAGACCCAGATCGGTAAATAATCCAATAATCATCCTTCCTTTTTTTTATTTTGGAGTAGTTAAAAAATACTATGATGGCTCCGTTGCTTTATATTTATATAGATATTTATTTAGTCTTTTATTCAACAATCCCAAAGTTTCTTTTTTTTTTATTCTTTCATAACATAATTAGTCTGTCTTCTGGGGTGAAAACAAAACAGTTTGTGACGCTGCAATAGGCTTCCGATAGATCAGATAAAATCGGAAATGCCCCTTATCTCATACTACTCTTTCGATATATAATCGAATGGTTTTTTTTTTCTCATATCGAATTCAAAATGCCATGCTATTATTACTTAATAGTCATATTTCATATGGCGAAGGCATAGTCTTCTTTTTTCTCTCAAATACAAAACTCATTGGCGCCGAGCATGAGGGAATGCTAGACGTTTGGTAATTTCTCCTCCGACCAGAATAAAAGATCCCATTGAAGCGGCTAATCCCATGCATATTGTCTGTACATCTGGTCCTACAAATTGCATAGTATCATAAATAGCTACTCCGGGTATTACCCACCCCCCGGGAGAGTTTATAAACAAATACAGATCTTTGGTATCATCCTCTATACTAAGATATACCATAAGACCAATAAGTTGATTCGAGATCTCGCTATCAACCTCTTGGCCTAAAAAAAGTAATCTTTCTCGATAAAGTCGGTTGATTAGGATAAAATTGTATCTTTAGGAACCATACGCGCACCTTTTAATGCATACAGGTTATCAAAAATCGCGAAAAAAAGAATCAATGTGTAGATTACAGCCCGCATTCTTTTGGACTCCTTCTAACAAAGGACTTTTTTGATTCCATTTTTCTTTTTCAAGAAAGATTCGTTTTGGTCTGTTTACTTTACCTATAAATATCAAAAAATAGAAAAGTAATTGACTAAATTTATCGAACGAACTTCTCATTGATGTATTGTTTCATCGAGATTGAATACAAATCACGATGTCATTTTCCTGTTCCGGAATGGGTTTCTTCAATTTTGTTAGGTTTATGTTCTACTCCAAGTCAAGTAAAGATCGGCCCTATTTTTATTTGCACATATAGGACAAATGTCCCAATACCAAGTCTTTTTGATATGGCTTTTTTTATTTTTCAATTTATTTTATGTCATGTCTTCTGCCAAATATTTAATGTATTCATTATATTACTCGATTGATTAAACAGTTTAAGATCACTCCTGTTTATAAATTAAAAATAGAATATGATAAAGATAGTAATCATAGATATATTACCAATTGGGTTTTTTGTAAACGGAGCCTGGATACTTCATTTTATTGGTCCAATCGAGACAACTATAAAGTATTCTAAACCATAAATTATTCTAATTGATAATATTAATCTGGATACCCCCCCCAAAAAAAAAACAAAATAAATATAATTGCATTTCACGCTCCAAATTTTTGATAAGTCAATCAATCTTTCTTGGGCGAAAGAGAGGATATCTCGATCGGGGGAGAGAATGGGGGAATCCCATGTGACCCAATATATCTGACAAGTCGCACTATACGTCAACCCAAGATGCATCTTCCTCTCCAGGACTTCGAAAAGGTACTTTTGGAACACCAATAGGCATTAAATGAAAGAAAAAAAGAATTAAGTACTATATCTTACTTTGATGTGGAAGCGTAACAATGGGTTTATTGTCTTAAACAATGGGTTTATTGTCTTAATATTAATAAGATTAGCCTTTATCATAGTTTATCCATAAAGTGAATAAGTTCATAACATAAAATAAAAAAAGAAGACAGAATGACTATGACTAAAGGAGAAAATCTTTAGGAATAGGTCTTTTTAATGATATGAACAAATATGTATGCTTTCACTCATAGAAAATGAACGTGGGATCCCTCCCCCCTACCATTGCGTATTGGTACTTATCGGATATAGAATAGATCTGCTTCTTTTTGTTCCTACAAACAGAACTCTTCCATTATTACTAAAAGAATAAGAATAGAACAAATATGAATCCTTTCTTCGAGATAATCTACTGAAAAAAGGGGGGGTACATAGCATAGTTTTTTCCAATGCAATAAAGTTACATAGTGTCTATTTTTCGTTGAGAAAGGGGTATTTCCATGGGTTTGCCTTGGTATCGTGTTCATACCGTCGTATTGAATGATCCGGGTCGTTTGCTTTCTGTCCATATAATGCATACAGCTCTAGTTGCTGGTTGGGCCGGTTCGATGGCTCTATACGAATTAGCGGTTTTTGATCCCTCTGACCCTGTTCTTGATCCAATGTGGAGACAAGGTATGTTTGTTATACCCTTCATGACTCGTTTAGGAATAACCAATTCATGGGGCGGTTGGAGTATCACAGGAGGGACTATAACGAATCCGGGTATTTGGAGTTACGAAGGTGTGGCCGGTGCACATATTGTGTTTTCTGGCTTGTGCTTTTTGGCAGCTATTTGGCATTGGGTGTATTGGGATCTAGAAATATTTTGTGATGAACGCACAGGAAAACCTTCTTTAGATTTACCTAAGATTTTTGGAATTCATTTATTTCTTTCAGGACTGGCTTGTTTTGGGTTTGGCGCATTTCATGTAACGGGGTTGTATGGTCCTGGAATATGGGTGTCCGATCCTTATGGACTAACCGGAAGGGTACAATCTGTAAATCCAGCGTGGGGTGTGGAAGGTTTTGATCCTTTTGTTCCGGGAGGAATAGCCTCTCATCATATTGCAGCAGGTACATTGGGCATATTAGCAGGTCTATTCCATCTTAGTGTCCGTCCGCCCCAACGTCTATACAAAGGATTACGTATGGGAAATATTGAAACCGTCCTTTCCAGTAGTATCGCTGCTGTTTTTTTTGCTGCTTTTGTTGTTGCTGGAACTATGTGGTATGGTTCAGCAACTACCCCGATTGAATTATTTGGTCCCACTCGTTATCAATGGGATCAGGGATACTTCCAGCAAGAAATATATAGAAGAGTTGGCGCTGGGCTAGCCGAAAATCAAAGTTTATCAGAAGCTTGGTCTAAAATTCCTGAAAAATTAGCTTTTTATGATTACATCGGCAATAATCCGGCAAAAGGGGGATTATTCAGAGCGGGCTCAATGGACAACGGGGATGGAATAGCGGTTGGGTGGTTAGGACACCCTATCTTTAGAGATAAAGAAGGTCGTGAACTTTTTGTACGTCGTATGCCTACTTTTTTTGAAACATTTCCGGTTGTTTTGGTAGACGGAGACGGAATTGTTAGAGCAGATGTTCCTTTTAGAAGGGCAGAATCGAAGTATAGTGTCGAACAAGTAGGTGTAACTGTGGAGTTCTATGGCGGCGAACTGAATGGAGTCAGTTATAGTGATCCTGCTACTGTGAAAAAATATGCTAGACGTGCTCAATTGGGAGAAATTTTTGAATTAGATCGTGCTACTTTGAAATCCGATGGTGTTTTTCGTAGCAGTCCAAGGGGTTGGTTTACTTTTGGACATGCTTCGTTTGCTCTACTCTTTTTCTTCGGACATATTTGGCATGGTGCTAGAACCTTGTTCAGAGATGTTTTTGCCGGTATTGACCCAGATTTGGATGCTCAAGTAGAATTTGGAGCATTCCAAAAACTTGGGGATCCGACTACAAGAAGACAAGTAGTCTGATATAAGATTGATTTCTTACTTTTCACCTTTATTTTTGTGATTTAACATAGTTTAACATAAATAGGGTACCGGATAAATCTTGATTTGAATTGCTGCCTTTCCTTTGACTCTTTCTTTTTAATTATCCGGGAGACGATCCAAAATAAACAGGTATGGAAGCTATAATTGTAAACCACAATCGAATCTATGGAAGCATTGGTTTATACATTCCTTTTAGTCTCGACTTTAGGAATAATCTTTTTCGCTATCTTTTTTAGGGAACCGCCTAAAGTTCCAACTAAAAAGATGAAATGATTTTTGATTATCTCTATCTCAATTGAATTAATGAGCCTCCCAATATTGGGAGGCTCATTAATTCAACTAGTCTCCGTGTTCCTCGAATGGATCTCTTAGTTGTTGAGAGGGTTGCCCAAAAGCAGTATATAAGGCGTACCCAGTAAAACTTACAAGTAAACCAGATATAGAGATGGCAACTAAGGTTGCTGTTTCCATTATTATATAATTTTAAGACTACAACGGATCTATGATAAGATCATTTATTTACAATAGAATGGTATACAAAGTCAACGACTCTCAATGAATACAAAATAGGATTTATGGCTACACAAACCGTTGAGGATAGTTCTAGATCTGGTCCAAGACGAACTATTATAGGGGATTTATTGAAACCATTGAATTCGGAATATGGTAAAGTAGCTCCCGGTTGGGGAACTACTCCTTTGATGGGTATCGCAATGGCTCTATTTGCGATATTCTTATCTATTATTTTGGAGATTTATAATTCTTCCATTTTACTGGACGGAATTTCAATGAATTAGATTAACAAGAACTACTAAATAGCTTTTCAATACAAAACCAAGTGAAGCATTTAGGTCGCTTTTAGTCCATTCTATTTTTTGGTAGTTCGACCGTGGAATTTCTTTGTTTCTGTATTTCCGGAATATGAGTGTGTGACTTGTTATAATTGATCCTATGGATACTACAGAAATCGGTTCTGTCATCTTGATACAGATGGTTTTACCTCGTCGGATATTCATTCTAGTATCTGGAACGCGCGGAATATATGAAATAGATTACAAACTATTATAACTATGATTCATATTTCATATTCAGACCTCGCTTGCCGGACTCCAAAAAAAGAATTAACCAAAAAGAGTTAAAAAAAAGGGTTAGAAGTTATAAATTGAAATATTTTTATTCTTTTTCTGTTTCTGCTTTTTTTATTTTGAATTAAAGGACAAACCGTTCTTTGTATTTTTTTTTTCATTATATATATTCATTGAATAAGTGATGATCCACCGATTCTTACTCAGAGAATTTTTGGACTTATTTTGAAGGTTTTATTGAATCATCGTGGTTGTAGTATGAATCTGAGGTTTTAATCGATTCTATAGGGTCTTAACAAGAGAATTCCTATCAATAATAAAGAAAACAGAAGTAAAGCTGCATTACACACAAATAAAAAATCAAAGAAAAGAAAAAAAAAATAGGTAAATAGAAGATTCAAGAGGCCTGTAACCATCAACATAAAGACGAATGAGCCAACTTGATATTTTGGCATTATAACCACAAAGAAGAGCTTTCAGATTTTTATTCTTTCGTATCTTTAGAGAAAGATTGAATCATAGGATTAAAGAAGTTTCAAACTTTCTATTCCACATATCCGTTATAGCCAGTATTTGGGTGTTTCTGTTTGAGCCGTACGAGATGAAATTCTCATATACGGTTCTCAGAGGGGGAGTTCCTTGAGTTTACCTATCTCAATAAAGTCTATGATTGGTTCGAAGAACGTCTTGAGATTCAGGCGATTGCAGATGATATAACTAGTAAATACGTTCCTCCGCATGTCAATATATTTTATTGTTTAGGCGGAATTACGCTTACTTGTTTTTTAGTACAAGTAGCTACGGGATTTGCTATGACTTTTTACTATCGCCCGACCGTTACTGAAGCTTTTGCTTCTGTTCAATATATAATGACTGAAGCTAATTTTGGTTGGTTAATCCGATCAGTTCATCGATGGTCGGCAAGTATGATGGTCCTAATGATGATCCTGCACGTATTTCGTGTGTATCTCACCGGTGGCTTTAAAAAACCTCGTGAATTGACTTGGGTTACAGGTGTGGTTCTGGCTGTATTGACCGCATCTTTTGGTGTGACTGGTTATTCCTTACCTTGGGATCAAATTGGTTATTGGGCAGTAAAAATTGTAACAGGTGTACCGGAAGCTATTCCTGTAATAGGATCGCCTTTGGTAGAGTTATTACGTGGAAGTGCTAGTGTAGGACAATCCACTCTGACTCGTTTTTATAGTTTACACACTTTTGTATTACCTCTGCTTACTGCCGTATTTATGTTAATGCACTTCCCAATGATACGTAAGCAAGGCATTTCTGGTCCTTTATAGAGAATAAAGAATATAATATAGATCATAGATATTTGTAATCAGTTATTTATCACTTCACTCAGGGTAGGAACAATAGGATTTCATTGCTATAAATATGGATTATTGAAAAGAATAAAACATGTATTTGGATATTTCCCTTCAACCCCACAAAATTGTATTATTTCTTTGACACTAATGGTTGAAGTGAATTCTCCGAAGAGAAAATGGATTATGGGAGTGTGTGACTTGAACTATTGATTAGTCCGTGCAGATATATTCCTTATCTGCCACATTTGTTTGAATTCACAACTAAATGTGTCTTTGTTCCAACCACCGCGTAAGCCCCATACAGAGGATAGGCTGGTTCACTTGAAGAGAATCTTTTCTATGATCAGACTTGAT